AATTATTCGTAATAAGATATTGGCTACAATTGAAAAGGTCTTATCAATAAAATTTCCATTTATCCGTGGTCTAGGCATAGGCAGCAATCCATTCGAAAATTCTTAGCATTCCCTCTCTCGCATGGAAACAGGATCCCACAACGAAAAGAATGGTACAGTACGAAATAACATAAAATTAGAGTCATTCAAAATAAAAAAACTATATGCCTTCTATTCAACTATTCACTATTCAAATTGTTCCTTTTCACAGGAATTGATAAGAACTAAAAACAAAATAGTGCAACCTGATTCGATTTCATTCTAATGGAATCGTATAACCAACGAAGGAAACGATGCCGATGGCATTGAAGTTACAGATTAGAAGAACCCACGAAATTTTGATGGAATTAGGAGCCAAAGACGAAAAAGGATCGAATACGCATAATCAGTCTATGATGAAAAGAGAATAACCGCCTATTTTATTTTGTCTTGTGTACATAGCGGGGATACACGAGACAATCCAAATAGAAAAACAATCCCATAGAAAAGATAGTTTAGGAATTTGTACTAGATCGATGGCCTAGGAGTTTGTTGTTGATAACTCGAAATCTGGATTGGATAAGAAGTCTTAGAGTAGTCTAACTAGAATGATGATCTAAATAGATCCATTAATCCGCGTCTATAAAATATAGATCCCTCAATCGGTTGATTTGTTCTAAGAATTTCGTGATTGAATCGGGAAGAAAGGGATACGCCGACAAAGAAGAGAACCTTGTTTTGGCAAACAGGAAGAGTTAACCGTTTTCGCAAGTAAAGTAATTTTCTCTTTATCTCGGGAGCCTCGAAGGAAAGATCTTTCTTTGACTTGGATCAAAAATTTTCTATTTTGATAGCTTGTTATCGTTAGAGTTGATTAGTCGGACCTACCCAATAATTCAGATAAATGACTCGCAATTCACTCGGTTTTTGGGTCATAATTATTATGTAGGAGAGATGGCCGAGTGGTTCAAGGCGTAGCATTGGAACTGCTATGTAGGCTTTTGTTTACCGAGGGTTCGAATCCCTCTCTTTCCTTCACCCAAGGCACCGATCTTACTAACCAAATAGATCAAATACGAATCGATATTCGTCTTCCATACAGTTAGACCGTTCTTTGATATAGATTCTCTATTCCTAATGGCTGTGGCAGATAAAAGACTGGAAAGAAAGGGGGAGATAAGGAAAGAAAATCTCCCTCTCGATCTATGAAAAATACGGCTCAAACCCTTCGTTCTCTTAACCTTAGGTTAATTTACTTCGCCGAAAGGGAGCAAAGTTGTCCACACTTTACCTTATTAGAAAAATTTTTTATTTTCGTTCGGTTTAAGTCTGACGAGAATAATATTCTACGACTAGCAATTCATTTATTTCCAAACCGACCCATTGACTATCTATTATTTGATTGACTAATCCTTTAGATTGCACTGGGTCAAGCGTTAAATGGTTTGGTAATTCCTCGTGAGGAGAGGAATCGAGAGAATTTTGAATTAGAACTTTCGATTTTCCGTCATCCTTTGCCGTAATAGTATCTCGGGGTTTGCAGCGATAACTTGGTATGTCTACGATCCGACCATTTACTAAAATATGTCGATGGTTAACTAATTGGCGAGCTCCAGGAATAGTCGGAGCCATACCCAATCGAAAAAGAATGTTATCCAAGCGCATTTCGAGTAATTGTAGTAAAACCTGACCTGTCGGACCTTTGGCCTTTCCGGCGATACGAACGTATTTAAGCAATTGGCGTTCTGTAAGACCATAATGAAAACGCAATTTTTGTTTTTCTTCTAGGCGAATACGATATTGGGATTTTTTCCAAGACCCCGATTGGTTTCTACGATCCTTTCGGTCTTTGGGACTTTTATTAGTTAGGCCCGGTAAAGCCCCCAGCCGGCGTATTTTTTTGAAACAAGGTCCTCGGTAACGTGACATAAAGACTCCTTCCTCTTATTTTTATTTTACTCTTATTGATTAAATTTCATTTTACAGAATAAAACTAAACTCAAACTGAACTAAATGGGAAATGAAGTAAAAGTGACTCAAATGTACTCTTAAAGAATAACGGGATGAATTGGATAAAGAAATATTCAGCTCTTTCCTTTATATTCTTTATATAGATATAGAAAAAGAAAAGGATAAAGAAATATCCAGCTCTTTCCTTTATATTCTCTATATAGATATAGATATAGAAAAGGATCTTTTTATGTCCTAGTTGGAAGTTCCTATAATCTAATAGAAATCGATGACTTTTAGCAAAAGCGGAAGACATTTTTTTCACTAGTCTTTGATTTCAAAAGGACATTCTCAATGATGAAAAATCAAAAAAAGAAAGAGAAAAAAGCCTACTATCGGAATCGAACCGATGACCATCGCATTACAAATGCGATGCTCTACCCTCTGAGCTAAGTAGGCTGACATACGAGAAATTCGACATGCCTAGGAATAAACTCTCAGAATCCTTGCTTGCTATTAACTAATTAGAATACAATTTTTTTGAAATTCTGAGCTATTCATAATAAATATGAATCAAAAACAAGAAAATATAGAATTTCAAAAAATCTGAAATCTTATAGAACATAACGATTAATTTGGGCCTATCGAATTTCGACTTCTTTCTCACAATTTTATTATAAATAAGAAATGGATAAATATTCAAAAATTTTTTTTGTTTTTGAATTCAAACGACATTTGAAATTCGATTACCCTTCTCTCTTTTCTTCCCTATCATCTATCTTGCAAATTCTAATTTTTGAATGGAATTCTTAGTTATAACAAATGAGACATGCCGCCGCTTTCATTCGGAAAGGTGGAATTGAGGACGAAAAATCGACCGTTTAAGTAATGGTAATTACATAGAAAAGTGATCGGAAGGAGGACAGATAGATATATGGGATGGATCCACTTATATTGAATTGTCGAGACATAAATGATAAAATAGTTTTTGATTGGATCAAAAAGCAAAGATGAGAAAAGACTTGTTCGAGATAGTAATAAGTCTCTACTAAATTCAATAGTGCCGGTAGAAATAAAAGACAAGTGGGAAGGACATCACAGTGAGATCCTAATCTCAAAGGGGGATATGGCGAAATTGGTAGACGCTACGGACTTAATTGGATTGAGCCTTGGTAGGGAAACTTACTAAGTGAGAACTTTCAAATTCAGAGAAACCCTGGAATTAACAAAAATGGGCAATCCTGAGCCAAATCCCGTTTTCTGAAAACAAAGAAAGGTTCGGAAAGCGAAAATCAAAAAGGATAGGTGCAGAGACTCAATGGAAGCTGTTCTAACAAATGGAGTTGATTGTCTTACGTTGGTAAAGGAATCTTTCTCTTGAAACTTCAGAAAGAGTGAAGGATAACCCGATATAATATACATAGGTAAGGTATGCGTACTGAAATACTATAAAATGTCAAATGATTAATGACAACTCGAATCTGTATTTGTTATATGAAAAATGGAAGAATTCTTGTGAAGCGATTCAGATTGAAGAATAAAGAGACAAATCATTCACTCCAGAGTCTGATAGATCTTTTGAAGAATTGAATCATTGGACGAGAATAAAGATAGAGTCCCATTCTACATGTCAATATTGGCAACAATGCAATTTATAGTAAGAGGAAAATCCGTCGATTTTAGAAATCGTGAGGGTTCAAGTCCCTCTATCCCCAAAGAGCCCATTGCGCTGTCTAACACTTGAGTCTATCCTTTTCTTTATATTGATCCTTTTTTTCGTTAGCGCTTCCAAATTCCTTCTCTTTTCCATTCACCTATGCTTTTACAAACCACTCTGAGCAGAAAGGTTTTTCTCTTCTAGCGAGTTTTGTGGGATAGATTATACGTGTACAAATGAGCATCTTTGAGCAAGGAATCTCCATTTGAATTTGAATGATTCACAATGGAGATTTTTATTCATCCGGAAACTTACTAAGTTGTTCTTTTGACGATCCAATAAATTCCGGGACCAGGACGCGACTTTCTAATATCCTTTCAATTGACATATACCCAACTTCTCTAGTAAAATGAGGATGCCGTATCGGGAATAGTCGGGATAGCTCAGCTGGTAGAGCAGAGGACTGAAAATCCTCGTGTCACCAGTTCAAATCTGGTTCCTGACACACGATTCATTCGTGTGAGCCTCTATAAAGTAATTGATAGAAATCGAGATACATTTTGATTAAATTCATAAAGAGTCGAGATCATAATATATATTAGCCCTCTCGGTTTTTATTTTAGAGAGATATCCCATCTATTTTGATTTGATAGATGGGTAAAGACTTTCTTAGACAAAGTATCTAAGAAATGATACCTACGTTTCCATGTTTAACCGAGAAGAGAGCCTGGAATCTATAGAATTCTAGAAGTGAAGATCCTTGTTTTATCATTCAATGAGCATCTTGGATTTCATAAAATTTGGGGGCAATATAATCTTTACGCAAAGGCCACCCTATCCAACTTTCAGGCATTAAAATACGTTTCAAACGCGGATGATTAGAATAAGAGATTCCCACCATATCGTAGGATTCCCGTTCTTGAAAATCCACACTTTTCCAAACCCAGAAAACAGACGGAATGCTCGGATCCCTCCTCGAGGCAAATACTTTTATACATACCTCTTCGGGTTGATCCACGCCATACTTTATTCTCGTAAGATGATACACACTAGCTAACAGTCCGCCTGGTGCTACATCATAGGCACACTGGGAGCGTAGATAATTGTAACCATATACATAAAAAATGACAGCAATGGAATACCAATCCTCGGCCTTTATTTGGAAAGTCTCTATTCCGTGGTAATCAAAGCCCAAAGATCTATAAATTAGCCCGTGCTTGACTAGCCAAGCAGACAAATGACCCTGCATCTTTTTTCTCTCTCCCGCTTTTTGTATAAGTATTTCACGCATTTCCGAGGAAATTTATGAAGATTGAACCATGACTTTTGATTTGGTTTTATTCTGTACAAAAGAATCCTGTCTAATTCACGAATTCGTGGAAAGAGACTGAACTTTGACTTTTGTATTTGAAAAAGGTTTCGAGCGGTATCTCTGAAGTAGATGGCGGTTGAGAAAGGAGTCCTTGATTATAATTTCCAGTATGACTACTACAAAAAACCTTAAACTTGTGAGAGGTCGTAAAACAACGATTCGTTCGCTGAGACCTAATTCTATCTGCATAGATTTCTCGAGAGATTTTTTTTCGAAGTTTTGTTATAGCATCTATCACTGCTTCTGGTTTAGGGGGACAACCCGGCAAATAAATATCCACCGGAATTAGCTTATCCACGCCGCGGATCGTACTATAAGAATCGGTACTGAACATCCCCCCTGTAATTGTACATGCTCCCATAGCAATAACATATTTAGGTTCCGGTATTTGTTCATATAATCTCACTAAAGAAGGGGCCATTTTCATGGTTATGGTTCCGGCGGTTAAAATGAGGTCTGCTTGTCTCGGACTTGAGCGTGGTACTAGTCCATACCGATCAAAGTCGAATCGTGAGCCTATTAGTGAAGCAAATTCAATGAAGCAACAACTGGTACCGTAGAGAAGCGGCCATAAACTAGAGAGTCTTGACCAATTTGAAAGATCATTTGGTGTAGTTGAAATAACTGAATTTTGGGTTGTTCGATTAAGTAAGGGAAAGTCAATGGAATTCATAACCGTCTCAATTTTTCCTTTTTTCTTTTTATTATCTCAATATTTCGGAGCTAAGACCATTCCAATGCCCCCTTTCGCCATGCATAAAGCGAACCAACAATTAAAATAAGCACAAAAATAAAAGCTTCGAGAAATACAGATACACCCAATAGATCGAAACTCATTGCCCATGGATAAAGAAAAACCGTTTCAACATCAAAAACAACAAAAACTAGAGCAAACATATAATAGCGAATTCTAAATTGTAACCAAGCCTCGCCGATAGGTTCGATACCGGATTCATAACTAGAAAGTTTCTCCGGCCCTTTGCTAATGGGGGCTAAGACTCCCGAAATAACAAAGGCCAAAATAGGAATAAGACCGGATATTATTAAAAATGCCCAAAAAATGTCATATTCGTAAAGCAGAAGCATAGACGCACTCCTATGAATGTGGAAATAGACCGGATTCGCCAATTCGACTTGAAATCCCGAACTGTTTAGTACTTTCTTTTGATCGAACCGTCTAGTTTCCTTTGTTTACTGTAGGGCATGTTTCGTTTGAAGAGTCATCCATGGAAATCCTATTTCCATCACACCTATTTCAATTTTTTCGTTATAGTCAGTATAACTAATTATTGCTCTTATCCAAATTTTCTTCTTTTCATCGCAGTCTCACCTAGGATTTTCTCTCAAGAAAAGGAATTTGAAAGAAAAAGAAAATTTTTTGTTTCGAATTTCGACTAAAGAGAAAATTCAAAATTCTTAGCAATTGGTAGAAATGGATTGCAATAGAAATTTCTTTCCATTGCAATCCATTTCTATGTTATTTTATTCCCTCTCTCTTTCTTTTAGAAATACAAAACAGCCAACGGAGGCCCATACAATGAACTTTACCAATTACCCATTAGACCGCGAAGTATTTCGTTTTTTTTGGAATCTGAACCTTAATGCTTTCTTTGCCCGACTTTCCCTTAGGTATCTTTTAACGTGGGGGCGTGAAACAAATTCTTTGCGTCACAAAATCGCACTTACGTACCTGTTACACCAAGGGTTAGAAACAAATTCCTTGTGTGACCGGTTGGTATTTACGTACGTGCTAAACGGGGGTCTTGAAACAAATTCCGTATTTAGTAGACTTGCACGTGCATATCTTGGGAACAGGGATCTTGAAAATTTCTTGTTTGACACAATTGCACGTGCATTTACGCATCTTTTGAACCGAGGTTATAAAACAAGGGATTTGTTTCAGAAAATGGCCCTTATGTATTTTCTGGCGAGGTGTGACGAAGCTATTTATAAGGGCCTATCCGTGAGGGGTTTTGCAGATATATTCGACCGTGCTAAAGTGGAAGGCGGCAACTTAATCGATCACAATTTAGAAAGACTTTCACAAACTCCGATGGCTTGGCAAACGGCAATGTTTGCCGTTGCCCGCCGATCGAACGAGGCCTTCCACCAAGAAAACATGGACGACTTAAGATATACTGCGGAGCTTGGATATTGGACGGGTGCTCTCGAACGTTTACGACAACTCAAAAAAGAGGAAAATTTAGAGTCCGATTAAGAACAAGGACTTGCAGAACTCTATTTATTATTTAATCGATATTTTAGTATAATAGAATATCGATTAAATAATAATAAGAGGTACAAATAGTAAATCGAGGTACACATTCTATGACAATTCTTAACTTTCCCTCTTTTTTGGTACCTTTAGTAGGCCTAGTATTTCCGGCAATCACAATGGCGTCTTTATTTCTTTATGTTCAAAAAAATAAGATTGTTTAGAACCGATGGGATAAAATCTCACTCGTTTGGTTTTAGACTTCTATAATAACGCCGGTATTAGTGAAAGAGGGTATAAGCAGCTTCCGTCGAAAACTCTTATATCTGCAGAACCACGATATATGGGTAAATGGAGTATGTGGATATCTTTCTTTAGTGGGGTCGTACGAAGGATATGTTATTAGTTTAGATCTAATCAATTTAATGAATTATTCCTTAATGAATTACTCTTAAAAGTTCCTATCAAACTAGTGCTAGTTGATGAGAATTACTTCGAAAACAGAAAGACTAAAGTCAAATTCATTTTGGATATTCTCTCAATTCCAAGAAACTAAAACCAGATCAAGTATGAGTTGTCGATCAGAACATATATGGATAGAACCTATAACGGGATCTCGAAAAACAAGTAATTTCTGCTGGACTGTTATCCTTTTTTTAGGTTCATTAGGATTCTTGTTGGTTGGAACTTCCAGTTATCTTGGTAGAACTTGGATATCTTTATTTCCGTTTCAGCAAATTGTTTTTTTTCCACAAGGGATTGTGATGTCTTTCTATGGGATCGCGGGTCTTTTTATTAGCTCCTATTTATGGTGCACAATTTCTTGGAATGTAGGTAGTGGTTATGATCGATTCGATCGAAAAGAAGGAATCGTGTGTATTTTTCGTTGGGGATTTCCCGGAAAAAATCGGCGTATCTTTCTCCGATTCCTTATAAAAGATATTCAGTCCGTCCGAATAGAAGTTAAAGAGGGTCTTTATGCTCGTCGTGTCCTTTATATGGATATCCGAGGACAGGGAGCCCTTCCATTGACTCGTACTGATGCGAATTTGACTGCGTGGGAAATTGAACAAAAAGCTGCGAAATTGGCCTATTTCTTGCGTGTACCCATTGAAGTCTTTTGAGAACTGTGAGAAAATTTCTCGGCAGGAGGGGAAAAACTGACGAATCCTCTGTTTCTATCACGAATTTCTATAACATAACTAAACTGAGGTTTATTCTCGAGCTAAAGTAGGCGTATAAGGGAGAAGTAGAAAACAAAACGCTTTTTGTTTTTGGGTTTTTATAGGTATGTAAATCTACACAATTCAATAAAAACAAGAAGTAACAAATTGAACTAATAGATTTCTCGCATACTCAACCATTTAGAAAAAAACTTTCCCAGTTTCTATTTTCTATTTTAAGTCCAATATCTATAAATCAAAATAGAAAAATCCAGACTTGGTGAAATTGAAACTTTAGATTCAGATACATCGTATGTAAAATTTGTTTTTCAATCGACACGCCTTAAGTTATCTGTTTTTGTGCTCCTTACTGTCCAAACAATTGGATCCCTTATAACGATTAAGGATAACTAGCCAATTCCTGCTTTGGTTTGCTGCTCATTTTTGATCATCACAAGATTCTTCAGAAACTTCCCTGAATTATTCGCTCCCTGACTCTTAAGAGTCAGTGAAATTTTTCTAAATATTAGAGGGCCTCGAGTCGACGACTGAGAGGGTTCATTAACAATTCATAGATGAAAAAATGGCAAAAAAGAAAGCATTCACTCCTCTTTTATATCTTGCATCTATAGTCTTTTTGCCCCGGTCTCTTTCTCTCTTATTTAATAAAAGTCTAGAATCTGGGGTTACTAATTGGTGGAATACTGCGCAATCCGAAACTTTTTTGAACGAGATTGAAGAAAAGAGTATTCTCGAAAAATTCATAGAATTAGACGAACTTCTCCTCTTGGACGAAATGATCAAGGAATACGCGGAAACACCTCTCCAAAACCTTCGTATAGGAATCCAGAACGAAACAATCCAATTAATCAAGATGCACAACGAGGATCTTATTCATACGATTTTGTACTTATCGACAAATTTGATCTCTTTCCTTATTCTAAGTGGTTATTCTATTTTGGGTAATAAAGAACTTGGGATTCTTAACTCGTGGACTCAGGAATTCCTATATAACTTAAGTGACACAACAAAAGCGCTTTCTATTCTTTTATTAGCAGATTTATGTCTCGGATTTCATTCGACCCGTGGTTGGGAACTACTAATTAGCTCTGTCTACAAAGATTTTGGGTTTGTTCATAATGATCAAATTATATCTTGTCTTGTTTGTATTCTTCCAGTCATTCTCGATAGCATTTTTAAATATTGGGTTTTCTATTATTTAAATCGTCTATCTCCGTCACTTGTAGTGATTTATCATTCAATAAGTGAAAAATGATCTATGAATATAAAATTCATCGAATTCTAATGTTTTTTACTTTGTAGTTGTACATAAGGAAAGCATTGAAACTCGTCCTTACTTTTTCCATTTCGATGAACCCGGGGAATTGATCCTATAGATTATTCCCATAACAATATTCCAGTCACTAGCAAAATCGTGGATAGGAAACTCGATTAGTAACCTACTCAATTTATTGTAGAAATTTTCCGTATCAATTATTGGACTATGCAAACTAGAAATACTTTTTCTTGGCTAAAGGAACGGATTACTCGATCCATTTCCGTATCGCTCATGCTATATATGCTAACTCGGACATCTATTTCAAGTGCCTATCCCATTTTTGCCC